AATGAAGTGCCTGAAAAAAAGGATTACTTTGATAGAGTAAATAATGTATATATATACCTTCATTAAAAGATAATAAAAAATCAATAATGAAATTTAATATACCATTCAATACTATTTTTATATTAAATAAAATTACATTTAATAGAATTAAACTATTTCTTAAAGTATCAAAAACTTTTGTACATCATATACTAAAATGTATTAAAAAGATAAGCTAAATAAGCTATTGGGTTCATACCCCACTTATAAAGGTCCACCCCTTTTCTTTTTAATTAATAAATCCTTATCTTCTTTTGTATTTTTAATAACCCTAATTATTGGTACTATTGTAAGAATCTCTTCTAATAACTGACTAGGAGCTTGAATAGGTTTAGAAATTAATTTATTATCATTTATCCCCTTAATGAATAATTTAAAGAATTCTATATCTACAGAAGCTAGACTAAAATATTTTTTAGTTCAAGCATTAGCATCATCAGTTTTATTATTTTCTGTAATTATTATATCTTTATCTGATAATATTTTAATAATTAGTTTTTCTAATAATAATTTATTTAATTTATTATTAAATTCTTCTTTATTTATAAAAATAGGAGTAGCCCCATTCCATTTTTGATTCCCTGAAGTAATTGAAGGTATAAATTGATTAATAGGTATTATTTTAATAACATGACAAAAATTAGCCCCTATAGTGTTATTATCTTATTGTATTTCATTTTTTATATTAAACTCCATTATTTTAATTTCAATTTTTGTGGGATCAATTGGAGGACTAAATCAAATTAGTTTACGAAAAATTATAGCTTATTCATCTATTAATCATATAGGATGAATACTAAGAAGATTTTTAATTTCAAATTATTATTGGTTTTGTTATTTCATTATTTATTGCTTTCTTTCTATTTCAATTATTTTTTTATTTATAAAATACAATATTTTTTATATTAATCAAGCATTTAATATAATAAATTTTTCTCCTATTTTAAAATTTATTATTTTCTGTAATTTTTTATCATTAGGAGGATTACCACCTTTCACAGGATTTTTCCCTAAATGAATTATTATTCAAAATTTAAATAATTACTTTTTAATTACATTTATAGTATGTATAACTCTTATTACTTTATTTTATTATTTACGTGTAAGATATTCAGCATTTATAATCAATTATTCTAGTTTAAAATGAAATATTTTAATTAATTATAATAGAATAAATTATTCATTAATCTTAAATTTTTTTAGATTATTTGGTTTATTTCTATGTATAATTCTATATTCTATTTTTTAAGCCTAAGAATTATAAATTCACCTTTAAATTTGCAATTTAATATCATAATTGAATATAAGGCTAAGGTTAAGGTTTTAAGTTAATTAAAACTAATAGCCTTCAAAGCTGTAATTAAAATAAATTTTTTAAGCCTTATTGGTAAAAGAGATTTATTCTCATAAATAAATTTACAGTTTATTGCCTAATTTCAGCCATTTTACCATCTATACTGATTGCGACAATGATTATTCTCAACTAACCATAAAGATATTGGTACATTATACTTTATTTTCGGAATCTGATCAGGATTAGTAGGTACTAGTTTAAGTTTATTAATTCGGGCTGAATTAGGTCAACCAGGATCTTTAATTGGTGATGATCAAATTTATAATGTAATTGTAACAGCACATGCTTTTATTATAATTTTTTTTATAGTAATACCAATTGTAATTGGAGGTTTTGGTAATTGATTAGTACCTTTAATACTTGCGGCTCCTGATATAGCTTTTCCACGTATAAATAATATAAGTTTTTGAATACTTCCTCCTTCATTAACCTTATTACTGGCATCTTCAATAGTAGAAAGAGGAGCTGGTACAGGTTGAACTGTATATCCACCTCTTTCATCAAGAATTGCTCATGCTGGTGCTTCTGTAGATTTAGCTATTTTTAGTTTACATTTAGCTGGAATTTCTTCAATTTTAGGGGCTGTAAATTTTATTACAACAGTTATTAATATACGATTAAATTATATAACTTTAGATCGAATACCTTTATTTGTATGATCAGTTGTTATTACTGCTTTATTACTATTATTATCTTTACCTGTATTAGCTGGTGCTATTACGATATTATTAACTGATCGTAATTTAAATACTTCTTTCTTTGATCCTGCTGGAGGAGGTGATCCAATCTTATATCAACATTTATTTTGATTTTTTGGACATCCTGAAGTATATATTTTAATTTTACCTGGATTTGGTATAATTAGTCATATTATTGCTCAAGAAAGAGGTAAAAAGGAAACATTTGGATCTTTAGGTATAATTTATGCTATACTAGCTATTGGATTACTTGGGTTTATTGTTTGAGCTCATCATATATTTACTGTTGGAATAGATGTAGATACTCGAGCATACTTTACTTCAGCTACAATAATTATTGCTGTTCCTACAGGAATTAAGGTATTTAGTTGATTAGCTACATTACATGGAACTCAATTTACATATAGTCCTGCATTATTATGAAGATTAGGATTTGTATTTTTATTTACTGTAGGAGGATTAACTGGTGTAGTATTAGCTAATTCCTCAATTGATATTATTTTACATGATACTTATTATGTAGTAGCTCATTTTCATTATGTATTATCTATAGGGGCTGTATTTGCTATTATAGCAGGATTTGTTCATTGATTTCCTTTATTTACAGGATTAACAATAAATCCATTTTGATTAAAAATTCAATTTACTACTATATTTATTGGAGTTAATTTAACATTTTTTCCTCAACATTTTTTAGGATTAGCTGGAATACCTCGACGTTATTCAGACTATCCTGATGCATATACTACATGAAATGTAATTTCTTCAATTGGTTCCTTAATTTCATTTATAGCTGTATTATATTTTTTCTTTATTTTATGAGAAAGATTAGTTTCTAAACGACCTATTTTATTTTCTATTCAATTACCTACTTCAATTGAATGATTACAAAATTATCCTCCTGCTGAACATAGTTATTCAGAATTGCCTATTTTAACAAATTTCTAATATGGCAGATTAGTGCAATAACTTTAAGCGTTATATATAAAGATTACTCTTTTGTTAGAATTTAATGGCAACATGATCTAAAATTTCTTTTCAAAATAGTGCTTCACCATTGATAGAACAATTAATTTTTTTCCATGATCATACTTTATTAATTTTAACAATAATTACTATTTTAGTAGGATATTTAATAATTACACTCTTTTTTAATAAATTAACAAATCGATTCTTATTAGAAGGTCAAACAATTGAATTAATTTGAACTATTTTACCTGCTATTACTTTAATTTTTATTGCTTTACCTTCTTTACGATTATTATATTTATTAGATGAAATTGATAATCCATCAATTACATTAAAAAGAATTGGACATCAATGATATTGAAGTTATGAATATTCTGATTTTTTAAATGTTGAATTTGACTCATATATAATTCCTACTAATGAATTAGAATTAAATAATTTTCGATTACTTGATGTTGATAATCGTACTGTATTACCTATAAATACACAAATTCGAGTATTAGTAACAGCTGCTGATGTTTTACATTCATGAACTGTTCCAGCATTGGGAGTAAAAATTGATGCTACTCCTGGACGATTAAATCAAACTAATTTTTTTATTAACCGACCAGGTTTATTTTTTGGTCAATGTTCTGAAATTTGTGGTGCAAATCATAGATTTATACCTATTGTAATTGAAAGTATTCCCATAAATTATTTTATTAATTGAATTAAATTAAATAAATCATCATTAGATGACTGAAAGTAAGTACTGGTCTCTTAAACCATTTTATAGTAAATTAACGATTACTTCTAATGAAAAAGTTAGTTAAAATATAACATTAATATGTCAAGTTAATATTACTAATAAATTAGTACTTTTTGATTCCACAAATAAGACCTTTAAATTGATGATTTTTATTTATTTATTTTGTAACTTTATTAATTTTATTTTCAATTATTAATTATTATATTGTATTTTATTCATCACCAATATCTGAAAAAAATATTTTTCATAAAAAATCTTTAAATTGAAAATGATAACTAATTTATTTAGAATATTTGATCCTTCAACAAATATTTTTAGATTATCCTTAAATTGATCAAGTTCTATATTAGGAATTATTATACTACCATATATATATTGACTAATTCCTAACCGATTTTCTTTTTTATGAAATAAAATTTTAACAACATTACACAATGAATTTAAAACATTATTAGGTTCTACAGGACATGCTGGTAGTACATTTATTTTTATTAGAGTATTTTCATTTATTGTTTTTAATAATTTTATAGGATTATTTCCTTATATTTTTACTAGTTCAAGTCATATAACAATAACATTAGCATTAGCTTTACCATTATGATTAAGATTTATATTATTTGGATGAATTAATCATACTAATCATATATTTGCACATTTAGTACCACAAGGTACTCCTAGAATTCTTATACCTTTTATAGTATGTATTGAAACTATTAGTAATTTTATTCGGCCTGGTACTTTAGCTGTTCGATTAGCTGCTAATATAATTGCAGGTCACTTATTATTAACACTATTAGGTTCAACAGGACCTTCAATAAATTTAATATTAATTAATTTTTTATTAATTATTCAAATTGCTTTATTAACATTAGAATCAGCTGTAGCTATTATTCAATCATATGTATTTGCAGTTCTAAGAACATTATATTCTAGAGAAGTTAATTAATGTCAACTCATTCAAACCATCCTTATCATTTAGTAGATTATAGACCATGACCATTAACAGGAGCTTTAGGAGCTTTAATTACAACTACAGGAATTGTAAAATGATTTCATCAATATGATAACTCTTTATTAATTTTAGGTAATATTATTACATTATTAACAATATACCAATGATGACGTGATGTAACACGTGAAGGTACTTATCAAGGATTACATACATTATCAGTAACATTAGGACTTCGATGAGGAATAATTCTTTTCATTTTATCTGAAGTATTCTTTTTTATTAGATTTTTTTGAGCATTTTTTCATAGAAGACTAGCCCCTTCTATTGAAATTGGACAAACTTGACCACCTATAGGAATTAATCCTTTTAATCCATTAGAAATTCCATTATTAAATACAGTAATCCTTTTATCTTCTGGAATTACAATTACATGGGCCCATCATAGATTAATAAGAGGAAATTATACTCAAACTTCTCAAGGATTATTATTTACTGTAATTTTAGGTATTTATTTTTCTATTCTTCAAGGATTTGAATATATTGAATCACCTTTTACAATTGCTGATTCAGTATATGGTTCAACATTTTTTATAGCAACTGGATTTCATGGACTACATGTATTAATTGGTACTACATTTTTATTAATTTGTTTAATTCGACATATTAATTATCATTTTTCTAATAATCATCATTTTGGATTTGAAGCAGCTGCATGATATTGACATTTTGTTGATGTAGTTTGATTATTTCTTTATATTTCAATTTACTGATGAGGTAGTTAATTTATATAGTATATAAGTATATTTGACTTCCAATCAAAAGGACTAAATAATTTTAGTATAAATAATTTATATTTTAATTACAATAAGATTAATTATTTTAATAATTGCATCTATTACTATAATTTTAGGTTCATTATTATCTAAAAAAACTTTTTTTGATCGAGAAAAAAATTCACCTTTTGAATGTGGATTTGATCCTAAATCATCTGCACGAATATCTTTTTCTTTACATTTTTTTTTAATTGCAATTATTTTTTTAATTTTTGATGTAGAAATTGCTTTATTATTACCTATTATTGTAATCTTAAATGTATCAAATTTATTATTATGAACTTCAGTATCATTTTTTTTTATTATAATTTTATTAATTGGTTTATATCATGAATGAAATCAAGGTGCTTTAAATTGAATTAATTAAAATTAGGATAATAGTTAAATATAACATTTAGGTTGCATCTAAAAAGTATTGATTTTTTTTCAATTTATCTTATATAAGTATGAAGCGATTTATTGCATTTAGTTTCGACCTAATCTTAGATATTATATATCCTTACTTTTAATTGAAGCCAAAAAGAGGCATATCACTGTTAATGATATAATTGAATTTTAATTCCAATTAAAGAAATATGTTGATCAAGAAAAAGCTGCTAACTTTTATCTTTAGTGGTTTAATTCCATTAATATTTCTATTTATATAGTTTAATAAAAACATTACATTTTCAATGTAAAATTAAAATTTTAATTTTTTTAAATATTTAAAGATAATATTATCTCCTTAACAGCTTCAATGTTATGCTCTAATAATAAGCTATTTAAATATAAAATAAATAATACAATAATTAAAATCCATAATACAAATAATCTCAAATGAATTTTTAAATCATTTTTATAAATAATATATATTAATTTACTATTATTTATTATTCAATTATATAAAGATTGACCACCTAAATATTCATTTCATCCTTGATCAATTGTTTTTACAATACTATAACCAATTTTTAAAGAATAATAATTAACACCAACTGTTCTAATAATTGGTATATACCATATATTACCTATATAATTTAAAATTTTATAATTATTTAAATAAAATAAATTTCATCTAATTTTATATTGATATAATTCATATCCCAAATAAGCACCTAAAATTCTTACTAATAAAGCTAAAATTTTTATTTCTAATGGTAGACAAATTATAATCGGTGTACTCAAAATTAATCATCTTAATATAGAACCACCTATAATAGCTAAAAATAATAATCCTAATATTCCTTTTAATATAATTCAATATTCATCATTAACTGAATTTAATCTATTAAAATTAAAATCACCTGTCATAGTAAAATAAATTAAACGAAATGTATAACAAACAGTTAATCCTGTAGATAAAAAATATAAAATAAATATTAATAAATTAAAAATAGATAAAGTAGCTAATTCTAAAATTAAATCCTTAGAATAAAAACCAGCTAAAAATGGTATTCCACATAAAGCTAAATTTGCTACATTTATACAAGAAATAGTTAATGGTATACAAGTAAATAAACCACCTATTAAACGAATATCTTGATTATTTTTTATATTATGAATTACTGAACCTGCACATATAAATAATAATGCCTTAAATAATGCATGGGTTAATAAATGAAAAAAAGCTATTTTTGAATAACCTATAGATAAAATTCTTATTATTAAACCCAATTGACTAAGAGTAGAAAGCGCAATAATTTTTTTTAGGTCAAATTCAAAATTAGCCCCTAAACCAGCTATAAATATTGTTAAGACTGAAATAAATAATAATAATTTAGATAAATAAGTATTAATAAATAAATTATTAAAACGAATTAATAGATAAACTCCTGCTGTTACTAAAGTAGAAGAATGTACTAAAGCTGAAACAGGAGTAGGGGCTGCTATAGCAGCAGGTAATCATGAAGAAAAGGGAATTTGAGCTCTTTTAGTTATAGCAGCTAAAACTACTATATAAGAAATAAATTTTATTTCAAAATCATTATTTATTCTTTCTAAATAAAAAATATAATTTCATGAACCATAATTTAATATTCAAGCAATAGCTATTAATAAAGCAACATCACCAATTCGATTTGATAAAGCTGTTAATATACCAGCATTATATGATTTTACATTTTGATAATAAATAACTAAACAATAAGAAACTAAGCCTAAACCATCTCATCCTAATAAAATTCTAATTAAATTAGGAGAAATAATTAAAAATATTATTGATAAAACAAATATTAAAACTAATATAATAAAACGATTTAAATTTTCATCACCATACATATATTCATTTCTATAATAAATAACTATAGAAGAAATAAATAAAACAAAACTTATAAATAATAAAGATATTCAATCTAATAAGATTGATATAATTAATCTAGTAGAATTTAAACTTAATAATTCTCATTCAATAAATATTACTAAATCTATTAATATAAAATTTATTCTAAAAATAAATAATATAATTGAAATTACCAATAAAATAACTGAAAAAATAATACAAATTGATAAATAAATTATTTAAAATGAATTAATCATATCTTTGACACCACAAATCAATATTTTTATTAAACTATTTAAATATAATCATAATATACATAATTCTCTCTTTATAATCAATATATTTAAAGGAATTCAATGTAATATTAATAATAAATATTCTCGTAAAGTTCCATTAGAACTTCTATATAAACCTGAATATAAATCTCCATGTTGTCTATATGAATATAAATACAAAGTATAAGCAGCACTAAAAAAAGAAAGTAAACTTAACCAAATTATAGTTAATCAAGATCATCTAATAATTCTATTTAATAATCTAATTTCTCCTAATAAATTTAATGATGGAGGTGCTGCCATATTAGATGAACTTAATAAAAATCATCATAAACATATTCTTGGTATAAAATTTATTATTCCTTTATTAATAAATAATCTTCGTCTTCCAGTTCGTTCATAACTTATATTAGCTAAACAAAATAAACCAGATGAACATAAACCATGTGCAATTATTAAAGTATAAGAACCTCTAAAACCTCAATAATTTATTGTTATAATACCACTAATAACTATACTTATATGTGAAACAGATGAATAAGCAATTAAAGATTTTAAATCCACTTGACGTAAACATAATAAACTAACTAAAAACCCACCAAATAAACTTAAAACTAATCAATAAAAATTAAACTTTATTCCAATTTTTATAATTAAATTAAAAATACGTAATATTCCATAACCACCTAATTTTAATATAATACCAGCTAAAATTATTGAACCTGCAATAGGAGCTTCTACATGAGCTTTTGGTAATCATAAATGAACTAAAAATATTGGTATTTTAACTAAAAATGCTAATAATAAAGATAAATATAAAAATAAATTATTATAATCATTATTTAATAACAAAAATAATAAACTATTATCATTATTATAAATATAAAAAATTCCAATTAATATAGGTAAAGAAACTAATAAAGTATAGAATAATAAATAAATACCAGCTTGCAATCGTTCAGGTTGATACCCTCAACCAATAATTAAAAATAAAGTAGGAATTAATCTAGCTTCAAAAAATAAATAAAAATAAAATAAATTTATAGATCTAAAAGTTAAATATAACATAATTAATAAAATTAACAAATTAAAAATAAAAAAATTTTTTGAATAATTAAAACGATTAATAGATTCTCTTGCAACTAATATTAAAGTACAAATTCATAATCTTAATAAAATTAAACCATAAGATAATAAATCTATACCTATAAAATAAGATAAATTTATAAATAAATATGAATTAACAATTAAAAATATAAATAAAAATCTAATTAAAAATAAATATAATTGAACCAATCAATATATATTATTAATAAAACTCATTGGGATTAATATTAATATTATAAATAAAAATTTTAACATTCTAAAATATTAAATGACTGAAAATAATCATTACCATGAGTACGAATTATTCTTACTAAAATTGATAATCCTAAAGCACCTTCACATACTCTAAATACTAAAAAAATTATAGTAAAATAATATTCATAATTATAATTAATATATATTAGAAATAATAAATAAAATAATCTTAAAACAATAAACTCTAAACTTAATAAAGTTGATAATAAATGTTTACGTTTTATTACATAAACAATAATTCCAGAAATAAATATTAATATAGATAATAATAAATTTATTATATTAAACATTAGTTTTAATAGTTTAATAAAAACATAGGTTTTGTAAACCTAAAATAAGATAATTCTTTTAAAACTTCAGAGAAAAAATTATTATTTTATCTATAATCTCCAAAATTATTATTTTTATTAAACTATTCTCTGTATTAATCAATTTATTACTTTATTTAGTATTATTTTTTCATTAAATTTTATTCAAACTAAACATCCATTAGCAATAGGATTAAATTTATTAATTCAAACTATTTTTATTAGATTATTATGTGGTTTTATGTCTTATAGTTATTGATTTAGATATGTATTATTTTTAACTATATTAGGAGGAATATTAGTATTATTTTTATATGTAACTAGATTAGCAAGAAATGAATTATTTTCATTTAATATATTTTCTATAATTATAATAATTTATTTTATTATTTTTATATCAATTATTTTAATAATTAATGATAAATTTATATGATTTATTTCTAATTTAGAAACTATTAATTTTAATATAATTAATAATTTAGAAAACGAAAATAATTTAATTAAATTATATAATAATCCAACTATAAATATAACTTTATTAATAATTATTTATTTATTCTTAACTTTAATTATTGTAGTAAAAATTACTAATATTAATTATGGACCTTTACGTCAATCTTACTAATGAATCAACCATTACGTATTAAACACCCTTTATTTAAAATTGCTAATAACGCATTAATTGATTTACCAGCACCTTCTAATATTTCACTATGATGAAATTTTGGTTCTTTACTAGGATTATGTTTAGGTATTCAAATTTTAACAGGATTATTTTTAGCTATACATTATACAGCTAATATTGATTTAGCATTTAATAGAGTTGTACACATTTGTCGTGATGTAAATTATGGATGGCTATTACGAACTTTACATGCTAATGGAGCTAGATTTTTTTTCATTTGTATTTACCTACATACAGGACGAGGATTATACTATGGATCATATTTATATACTAATACTTGATTAATAGGAGTAATTATTTTATTTTTAGTTATAGGAACAGCATTTATAGGTTATGTACTTCCATGAGGACAAATATCATTTTGAGGTGCAACAGTAATTACTAATTTATTATCTGCTATTCCATACTTAGGAACTATATTAGTACAATGATTATGAGGTGGATTTGCTGTAGATAATGCCACTCTAACACGATTTTTTACAATTCATTTTCTATTACCATTTATTATTGCAGCTATAGTAATAATTCACTTATTATTCTTACATCAAACAGGATCCAATAACCCATTAGGTACTAATAGTAATTTTGATAAAATTCCATTCCACCCCTATTTTTCTTTTAAGGATGTTGTAGGAATAATTATTATATTAATATGTTTATTATTTATTACATTAAATTCACCTTACATACTAGGAGATCCTGATAATTTTATTCCAGCAAATCCACTTGTAACCCCTGTACATATTCAACCAGAATGATATTTTTTATTTGCATATGCTATTTTACGATCAATTCCAAATAAATTAGGAGGAGTAATTGCATTAGTGTTATCTATTGCAATTTTAATAATTATACCTTTTTATTTTATAAGAAATTTTCAAGGTTTACAATTTTATCCTATTAATCAAATTTTATTTTGATCAATAGTATCAATTGTAATTTTATTAACTTGAATTGGTGCACGACCTGTTGAAGATCCTTATATTTTAATTGGTCAAATTTTAACTGTATTATATTTTTTTTATTTTCTAATTAATCCAATTATTCATAAAATTTGAGATAAACTAATTTATTAAATTAATGAGCTTGAAATAAGCATATGCTTTGAAAGCATAAGATAATAGTTTAATCTATTATTAATTTTATTAATACTAAATTTATTTAACTATTATTTAAATAATTAATCTTAATATATAAATTTTTAAACCAATAAAAAATATTAAATAATTTAATGAAACAGGTAAATATCTTTTTCAACATAAATATATTAATTTATCATAACGATAACGAGGTAACGTACCACGAACTCAAATAAATAAAAAAGAAATAAATACCAATTTAAAAAAAAATATAATTCTAAATAAATTTGAACCTAAAAATAAAACTGAAAATAATATTCTTATAAATAAAATTCTGGCATATTCAGCTAAAAAAATTAATGCAAATCCTGCAGCACTATATTCTACATTAAATCCAGATACTAATTCTGACTCACCTTCAGCAAAATCAAAAGGGGTACGATTAGTTTCTGCTAAAGATCTTGATATTCATATAAATATTAAAGGAAAAGAAAAAAATATAAATCAAATATTTTGTTGATATAAATCAAAATCAATTAAATTAAATCTACCTACTATTAAAATATAAGATAATAAAAGTAAAGCTATTCTTACTTCATATGAAATTGTTTGAGCTACAGCCCGTAATCCTCCTAATATAGCATAATTAGAATTAGAAGATCAACCAGAAGCTATAACTCTATAAACACCTATACTAGTACAACATAAAAAAAATAATAATCCTAAATTAAATGAATATAAATTTGTTACATAAGGATAAATTATTCAAATTAATAAAGATAAAAATAAAGCAATAATAGGAGAAATATAATATCTTAAATAATTTGATATAATTGGATAAACTTGTTCTTTTCTAAATAATTTAATAGCATCACAAAAAGGCTGAGGAATTCCACAAAATCCAACTTTATTAGGACCTTTACGAATTTGAATATAACCTAAAACCTTACGTTCTAATAAAGTTAAAAAAGCAACCCCAACTAATACACAAATAATAATTAATAATCTTCTAATAATATTTATTATAATTATATTTAAAGTCAAGTATTACCTGTAATTTAATTACATTTTTGAATTCTAAATTCAATACACTATTCTGCCAAAGTAACAATATTATTCAAAAAATAAAATATTATTTAAATATTTGGTCCTTTCGTACTAAAATATTTTAATTAATTAAGGATAGAAACCGACCTGGCTCACGCCGGTCTGAACTCAAATCATGTAAAGATTCAAAGGTCGAACAGACCTAAACTCTAAACTACTACATCTAGAAATAACCTTTAATTCAACATCGAGGTCGCAATCTTTTTTATCGATATGAACTCTCCAAAAAAATTACGCTGTTATCCCTAAGGTAACTTAATCTTTTAATCACTAAAAATGGATCAATTAATCATAAATCAATGTTTTTATTTAAGAAAAGTTTATTTAATTTTCCTATCACCCCAATAAAATATTCAATTAAAATTTATTTATTATTTTACTAATTTATAAATTTAAATAAAATATAAAGATCTATAGGGTCTTCTCGTCCTTTAAAAATATTTAAGCCTTTTGACTTAAAAGCTAAATTTTTATAATTTTAAAAATGAGACAGTTAATATTTCATTCAACCATTCATTCCAGCCTCCAATTAAGAGACAAATGATTATGCTACCTTTGCACAGTCAAAATACCGCGGCCCTTTAATTTATTATCAGTGGGCAGGTTAGACTTTAAATTTTAAACAAAAAGACATGTTTTTGATAAACAGGTGAATATTAATTTTGCTGAATTCCTTATTTTTATCTATAAATAATTTATATTTATAAATAAATTAATACTAATTTTATCATTATTTCTTTATTTTTATAATTAAAATAAATATTTTAATAAAAAATTTAAAATTTAATAAATAAAATATAAATTATAATAAATTATAACATTTTTATTAATAATGAAAATTTCTAATCCTATATTTTTTATTATATAAAAAATTTATAAATAAATTTTTTAAGCTCATCCCTAAAAAATTTTTTATTAATTTTTATTAAATTTAAAAATTAAATTAATATAAAATTAATAATGAATTAAATTCAATTCTTAAAAAACTAGATATATTTAAGAACGACTAACTTTTCATTACTAAAATAATATTAAAAATATTTTTAATACAATAACTTTTATATTATTTTAGCTCTCTTAAATTCGAGATATTTAATATACTTAAATTATATTTAATAAACCCTGATACAAAAGGTACATTAAATTAAAATTACTTTAAAATTAATTATTTTTATTTCAATTTTCTATTACTATACTAATATACTATTGTTTTTATTATTTTATCTATATAATATACATAAACATTTTATTTTAAAATTATTTTTATTAATTTAATATTTAACTTATAATTTAAACAAATTTTTTATATCAAATTAAATCGAATTGCACGATAACTTTTCAATGTAAATGAAATGCTTTACTAAACAAGCTCTAATTTGAATTCTAGATACACTTTCCAGTACATCTACTATGTTACGACTTATCTTTCTTTAAAGAGAAAGAGCGACGGGCGATATGTGCATGTTTTAGAGCTATAATCAATTAAAAAATTTATTTTAATTTACTATTAAATCCACTTTAATATTAATATTTCAATTAATAATCCATATAAATAATTTTATTGTAACCCATTTCTTCTAAATTATAAACTGCACCTTGATCTGAAATAAAATTTAATAAAATTTATTGAATATTATTTTCTTATAAAATATTCTTATAACGACGGTATACAAATTTTACAAAATTTAGTAAAATTTATCGTGGACTATCAATTACAGAACAGGTTCCTCTAAATAGACTAAAACACCGCCAAATTTTTTAAGTTTCAAGAATATAACTATTACTACCTTAGTTTAAAATATTTAATTTTAATAATAGGGTATCTAATCCTAGTTTATTATAAAATTTCATTAGCTTCAAATATTATATTTTATTTAATTATTAATTTAAAATTTAACCTTAAAATTAATATATTAAAATTTAATTTACAATTAACTATTAACTGATATTATTTATTTATATAATTTGTATAACCGCAGATGCTGGCACAAATTTATCCTATACTAAAATTTATTACCGATTCAAAATTTCTTTAATTATCAATACTAAATACTGCGAATAATAATTTTATTCTTTAAGAATTTTATTTATTCATACAAAAATTTACATGTAAAATATAAATTTAATAAATTATAAGCCAAAATAAAACTTTTTTTTTAAAACGTTAAAATGATGTTCAATTATATAAATATAATAAATTTAATTATAATTAAAAATAACTCTGCACTCCCTCCAGATCGAACCCAAAAATGTACTCCTATACTGTTAAATATTCTTTGTAATGGCATTTTCAAATTGATTTTTAGTTAAATTTCCCCTAAAATTTAACTACCAAATATATACAGAAAACTAATTTTAAAATTTATACTAAAATTTTAATAAATAATTAATAATAAATTACCCCTTATATTATTAAATTAATTTATAAAAAAAAATACTATAAATAATATTTAATATTAATTAATCTTTAAAATATAATTAAAAAACTTCAATTAAAATTTATATACACATTTTTAAATTAATAATAAATTACCCCTTATATTATTAATTTAATCCCCTTTATATATAATTATTTTATTAGAAATTACCCCTTATAATTAAATTATCTTTAATTTTTAATTAATTATTTAATCTTATGTAAAAATATAATAAAAAAATGTACAAATATTAAATAACTATTAATTTTTAATTAGTTAAAATTAATATAGTATTTGACGCGCCAACCAATATTTTTAATTAATTTATATAAATATTAATATTATAATTAAAAAAAATAATAATTAATTAATATAATTTTATTAATTAAAAATTAAAATTGTATAATTGATTATAAATGATAATTAATTAAAATAATATAACAAAACCAATTATTAGAAATTACCCCTTATATATATATATATTATATAATAAATAATTTATATAATATTATATATTTTAATATTATATTAATAAATAAATATATTTTAAAATAAATAATTTAATATATATATTAAATATTTTAATATTAAATTAATATAAATATATTATTATATAATATATTTATTAATATATAATGAATAAATCATTCTTTATACAACTATATATTTTTATATAACAATAAATCACTCTCTCTCCATTTGTAAATTCTTGTATTAACTATATATCTCTCTATTAATTACTTAGACTATATACACAAAGATTCTAATTCTAAATATAATTATATATTTATTAAATTATTATTATTAAATAAATAATATATATTTCAATATTTATAACAATAATATATATTATAGTATAATAAATAATTTATATATATATAAATATTTAATACTTTATACACCTATTAAAGATTTAATAAGTGCATTATTCCGAAAGTACGTTACTACAAAAATTTAACTAGTTAAAAAAATTTTTTATTGTCATGCATATACCATAAAAAACATTTTTTTAATATAAATA